AATGAGGTGCCTGAGTAAAGGATTACCTTGATAGGGTAAATCAAGAAGGCCAACCCTTCTCTCATTGGAAAGATAAGCTAAGTTAAGCTAATAGGTTCATACCCTATGTATGGAGACTACTCCTCTCTCTATTACATTTAACAGAATTAAACTGTTTCTAAAAGTATCAAAAACTCTCGTGCTTCGTACACTATAATGTAGAAAGATAAGCTAAGTTAAGCTAATAGGTTCATACCCTATGTATGGTATCCCCTCTTTTTAGTGCTTCTCCATCCAACACGACTTCTTTTCTACCTTACCTTAATAACAGGAACTATAATTTCCATTTCTTCTTCCTCTTGACTCGGGGCTTGGATTGGATTAGAAATTAATTTACTATCTTTTATTCCCTTAATATCCAATAAAAATAACCAATTCTCTACAGAAGCTGCACTAAAGTACTTCCTTACTCAAGCCCTAGCCTCTGCCATTTTAATTTTTGGGGCTATTTGTTTAGGTTTTAACTCTCAACTTCCTTTTTCCGCTACTCAAAATTTCTTTCTTTTAAACTCATTAATTGCAGCCACTCTTTTATTAAAAATAGGAGCAGCACCTTTTCATTTTTGATTTCCTGGGGTAATAGAAGGACTAAGATGATTAAATGGATTGATTCTTATAACATGACAAAAAATTGCACCTTTAATGTTAATTTCTTATGTTTTTAGCCCTTCTCTCATAAATTTTACGTTTATTATTCTTTGTGCCCTAGCTGGTTCCTTAGGAGGATTTAATCAAACTTCATTACGGAAAATTATAGCTTATTCTTCAATTAACCATTTAGGCTGAATACTTGCTGCTACTCTCCTAGGAAACCCTTACTGAATCACTTATTTCTTATTTTATAGCTTTCTGAGTTCTTCTATTGTTCTCCTATTTAATCTTTTCAATATTTCACATATTGCCCAAATTTTTTCAATTCCCTTGGCTAGTCCGATCTTAAAGTTAGCTTTATTTTGTAATTTATTATCTTTAGGTGGATTACCTCCATTCTTAGGCTTCCTGCCTAAATGAATTATTATTCAAGGGATAGTAAGAGCAGGTTACTATTTTATCATTACTATTATAGTAACCCTAACTTTAATTACTTTGTACTTCTACATTCGAATAGGTTATTCTGCCTTTATAATTGCCCATCATGAAACTAAATGATTGTTAACCCCTACTCTATCTGTCAGATCACAAATTTTAGTAATTTTTAGATTTTCTTTTTCCTTCCTAGGATTACTTCTTTGTAGTATAATTATTTCAATTGTTTAAGGCTTTATGTTAACAAAACAAATAGCCTTCAAAGCTATAAATAAAAGTTTAATCTTTTAAGCCTTAGTAAAATTACATCTCTAGAATTGCAGTCTAGTATCTTAGTTAGACTATAAGACCTGATGAGAGGGGTTTCATCCCCATAAATAGATTTACAATCTATCACCTAATTCAGCCACCTCACCGCGACAATGATTATTTTCAACAAACCACAAGGATATTGGAACTCTTTACTTTATTTTTGGTGCTTGATCTGGAATAGTAGGAACCTCTTTAAGTCTTCTTATTCGAGCAGAACTTGGACAGCCCGGATCTTTGATTGGAGACGACCAGATTTATAATGTAATCGTAACAGCTCATGCCTTTATTATAATTTTCTTTATAGTGATACCAATTATAATTGGAGGTTTTGGTAATTGATTAGTACCTTTAATGTTGGGTGCTCCCGATATAGCCTTCCCTCGGATAAATAATATAAGATTTTGATTGCTTCCTCCTGCCCTAACCCTTTTATTAGCTAGAAGTATAGTAGAAAGTGGAGCTGGAACTGGTTGAACTGTTTACCCTCCCCTTTCAGCAGGAATTGCCCATGCTGGGGCCTCAGTAGATTTAGCAATTTTTTCTCTTCATTTAGCAGGAGTTTCTTCAATCCTAGGAGCTGTCAACTTTATTACTACTACCATTAATATACGATCCAGAGGTATAACTATAGACCGAATCCCCTTATTCGTTTGATCTGTTTTAATTACGGCCATTTTATTATTACTTTCTCTTCCAGTTCTAGCTGGAGCTATTACAATACTTTTAACAGATCGAAATCTAAATACTTCATTCTTCGATCCCGCAGGAGGAGGAGACCCTATTCTTTACCAGCACTTATTTTGATTTTTTGGACATCCTGAAGTATATATTCTAATTCTACCTGGGTTTGGTATAATCTCCCACATTATTAGTCAAGAAAGAGGTAAAAAGGAAGCTTTCGGAACTTTAGGGATAATTTATGCTATACTAGCAATTGGGCTACTTGGATTTGTTGTTTGAGCTCATCATATATTTACTGTTGGAATAGACGTAGATACTCGAGCTTACTTTACTGCCGCTACCATAATTATTGCTGTTCCCACGGGAATTAAGATTTTTAGTTGATTAGCTACCCTACATGGAACTCAACTAACTTACAGTCCCTCCTTACTATGAGCACTTGGATTTGTATTTTTGTTTACTATTGGTGGATTGACAGGAGTTGTTTTAGCTAATTCTTCTATTGATATTGTTCTCCACGACACTTATTATGTAGTAGCCCACTTTCATTATGTCCTTTCTATAGGAGCTGTTTTCGCCATTATAGGAGGATTAGTTCACTGATTCCCTTTATTTACAGGACTTTCTCTTCACCCTCAATGGCTTAAGGCACACTTTGCGGTAATATTTATCGGAGTAAACTTAACTTTCTTCCCCCAACACTTTCTAGGCTTAGCAGGAATACCTCGACGTTACTCAGATTATCCTGATGCATACGCAGCTTGAAACGTAGTTTCTTCTGTAGGCTCTACAATTTCATTAGTTGGAGTTCTAATGCTCATGTTCATTGTTTGAGAAAGAATCATTAGTCAACGTCAAATTGCATTCCCTTTACAAATAAATTCTTCCATTGAATGATTCCATAGTCTTCCTCCCGCAGAACATAGTTATGCTGAACTTCCAACTCTTTTAAACTTCTAATATGGCAGATAAGTGCAATGGATTTAAGCTCCATATATAGAGGTTATTCCTCTTATTAGAAACTAATGGCAACATGAGCTAACTTAGGATTCCAAGATAGAACCTCCCCTTTAATAGAACAATTAACCTTTTTTCACGACCATACACTTTTAATTCTCGTTATAATTACTGTATTAGTTGGTTATTTAATAATTACTTTGTTTTTCAATTCTTACACCCACCGTTATTTGCTAGAAGGACAAACGATTGAAGTTATTTGAACAATCCTACCAGCAATTACTTTAGTTTTTATTGCTTTACCTTCTTTACGACTTCTATATCTACTTGATGAAGTAAGTGACCCTTCTATCACCCTAAAAACAATTGGGCACCAATGGTATTGAAGTTATGAATACTCAGATTTTCTCCAAGTTGAATTTGATGCTTATATAATTCCTACACACGAGCTAGAGGAAGGTAATTTCCGCCTACTTGAGGTAGACAACCACACGGTACTTCCAATAAATACTCAAATTCGTATTCTAATTACAGCTGCCGATGTTTTACACTCATGGGCCGTACCATCCTTGGGAGTGAAGGTTGACGGAACACCCGGCCGCCTTAATCAAACTAGATTTTTAATAAATCGACCTGGCTTATTTTATGGACAGTGTTCAGAAATCTGTGGAGCCAATCACAGTTTTATACCCATTGTTATTGAAAGTGTTCCTACTAATACTTTTGTCTCCTGAATTTCTTCCATAAGTGAAGCTTCACTAGATGTCCGAAGCACGTAGTGGTCTCTTAAACCACCCATAGTAATTTAGCACTTACTTCTAGTGAAGAGATTAGTTAAATTAACATTAGTATGTCACACTAAAATTGTTGGTTCAATCCAGCATCTCTTGATGCCTCAAATAGCACCCTTAAGTTGATTAACATTATTTATTATTTTTTCCTTCACTTTAATTTTCTTTGGTATTATAAATTATTTTCTGGTTTCCCCGGATGCCCCTCAATCATCTTCATCCTCATTTCAAACTCAACCTTTTAATTGAAAGTGATAACTAATTTATTTTCGGTTTTTGATCCCTCTAGTAGTATCTTAAACCTTTCCCTCAATTGGGTTAGTACCTTCCTGGGGATTTTACTTCTTCCTTCAGCCTTTTGATTGCTTCCCTCTCGATATTCATTAATTTGAAGTAAGGTAACAAGAACTCTCCACAAAGAATTCAGAACTCTATTAGGACCCACTGGACACCCTGGTAGAACTTTCCTATTTATCTCTTTATTTTCTATAATTTTATTTAATAATTTTTTGGGTTTATTCCCTTATATTTTTACAAGTTCTAGTCACCTTGCCTTTACTCTTGCCCTAGCTTTACCTCTTTGACTTAGCTTTATATTGTATGGTTGAATTAACCACACACAACATATATTTGCTCATCTAGTTCCTCAAGGTACTCCTCCGGTTTTGATACCTTTTATAGTCTGTATTGAAACTATCAGTAATATTATCCGCCCAGGTACTTTGGCAGTCCGACTAGCTGCTAATATAATTGCAGGCCATCTATTAATAACCCTTCTTGGTAACACAGGCCCTAGATTATCTCTTACTATCTTAAGTTTCCTTATTATCGGTCAAATTGCTTTATTAGTTCTAGAATCAGCTGTTGCTATTATTCAATCTTATGTTTTCGCAGTCCTTAGAACACTTTATTCTAGTGAAGTTAACTAATGTCCACACACAGTAATCACCCATACCACCTAGTTGATCAAAGACCATGACCACTTACGGGAGCCATTGGTGCTATAGTTACCTTAAGAGGTCTTATCCAATGATTCCATCAATATAATACAAATTTACTCTTTTTAGGCTTTACAATTACCACTCTAACCATAATTCAATGATGACGGGATATTACTCGTGAAGGAACCTATCAAGGATTACACACCTATGTAGTAACCTTGGGCTTACGATGAGGAATAATTTTATTTATTGTATCAGAAGTTTTCTTTTTCATTTCTTTCTTCTGAGCATTCTTTCACAGTAGCTTATCCCCTGCAGTCGAATTAGGGGCAATTTGACCTCCCACGGGAATCTCTCCTTTTAACCCTCTCCAAATCCCTTTACTCAATACTGCTATTCTTTTGGCATCTGGAGTAACCGTAACATGAGCCCATCATGGTCTTATAGAAGGTAACCACTCCCAAGGACTCCAAGGATTATTTTTCACAGTATTATTAGGTATTTATTTTACCATCCTCCAAGCTTATGAATATATTGAAGCTCCTTTTACGATTGCTGACGCCGTTTATGGCTCCACATTTTTTATAGCAACAGGATTTCACGGTTTACATGTAATTATTGGAACCACATTTCTTTTAGTCTGTTTATTACGCCACTACTTTGAACACTTTTCTACGAGTCATCATTTTGGATTTGAAGCAGCAGCCTGATACTGACACTTTGTTGATGTAGTCTGATTATTCCTTTATATCTCAATTTACTGATGAGGTAGTTAATCTATTTAGTATATTAGTATTTTTGACTTCCAATCAAAAGGTTTGGATCAACCAAAATAGATAATCCTAATTATTCTTTGCATAGGTTCCATCTTAATCATTATTACTTCTATTGTTATAATCCTAGCCTCACTCCTTTCCAAAAAATCCATTATTGACCGCGAAAAATCCTCCCCATTCGAGTGTGGATTTGACCCAAAAAGTTCTTCCCGGTTACCTTTTTCTCTCCGTTTCTTTCTAATTGCTGTAATTTTCCTTATTTTCGATGTTGAAATTGCGCTCTTGTTACCATTAATCATTTTATTACCTCTTACAACCCCAAGAACATGATTTTATGTTGGTAGCTTTTTCCTATTAATTTTAATTATTGGACTTTATCATGAATGAAACCAAGGAGCCCTTGATTGAGCAAATTAGGACTGTAGTTAAATATAATATTTGGTTTGCATCCAAAAGGTGTTGTTCATCAACCTGTCTTAACCTTTTTCTTCCTCTTGTCTTCTTAAAAAGAGGAAGAAAAAGGGGAGGAAGCGATAATTTGCACCCAGTTTCGACCTGGTCCTTGATGGTTTCATCCCTCTCCATTAAGTAAAGCCAAAGAGAGGCTTATCACTGTTAATGATAGAATTGGGTTTATTCCCTTCTTGAGGTATGATGATCATGAAAGAGCTGCTAACTCTCTCTTTAGCGGTTAAATTCCGTTGATACTTCTTCATCCATGTAGTTTACTTAAAACATTACATTTTCACTGTAAAAATAGGTTTTGGCCTTATGGTTGTTCAAAGATCCTAAAATCTCCTTAGCATCTTCAGTGCTACGCTCTTTGTAAGCTATTTAAACAAGCCAAAGAAAATAAAAATAAAATTATAATCCAGAAAATAAAAGTGGTTAAATATACCTTCAAATCATTATTCTGAAACCATTGTCTTAACATGGAAGAATTTTGTAAATTTTCATAAATTCCTTGTCCTCCAAACTTTTCTCTTCACCCTTGGTCTATTCTTTTCACTAAATTAATACCATAAGTAAGAGGAGTGTTTGTCACCCCATAAGTCGACAAAAATGGTATAAATCATATAGATCCTATAAAAACAACCTTTTTATAATTAAATAATCTTTTTACCTTTTCCCCAATTCCAAATTTTGCTATTTCATAACCTAGCCAGCCACCTCTTAATCTCACTGTTAAAGCCAGAGTTTTCAACCCTAAAGGAAGACATACTATAACAGGGGTTGGAAACAAAAGTCATCTTATTATACTTCCTCCAATAACAGATATTAATAATAATCCTCTTATTCCACGTAATATAATATGCCCTTCATCGTTCATAGGGTGACAAACTGATGGATTAAATTCCCCGATTAACCCATAATAAACCAATCGTAAAGAATAGCATATAGTTAACCCTGTTGAAAAGAAAAATAAAAAGAAAGAAAATATATTTAAATTACTTAAGGAAGCTATCTCCAAAATCAAATCCTTAGAATAAAATCCTGCCAAAAAGGGCATCCCACATAAGGCTAAATTAGCAACATTTAAACAAGCTGCGGTATAGGGTATTTGATTAGTTAATCTTCCTATATTACGAACATCTTGTGAATCCTTTATATTATGAATTACAGCTCCCGCACATATAAACAAAAGTGCCTTAAATAAAGCATGAGTTAATAAATGAAAATAAGCTAGCTTAGGAAATCCTATGGCTAAAATTCTTATTATCAAACCTAGCTGACTTAAGGTAGATAAAGCAATAATTTTCTTCAAATCGAACTCAAAATTTGCTCCTAACCCTGCTATAAATATAGTGAGACCTGCTACTAACAACAAAAAAGAACTAATCCCTGTATTTCTAATTAAAGCATTAAAACGAATCAATAAATACACCCCAGCAGTAACTAAAGTAGAAGAATGAACTAAAGCCGAAACAGGAGTTGGTGCTGCTATAGCTGCAGGTAACCACGCCGAAAAGGGAATCTGAGCTCTTTTAGTTATCGCAGCTAAAACTACCAAACACCCAATAAAACTTATTTCTCAAGAGGTTTTCATACATTCTAAATAATAAATATAATTAAAACTACCAAAATTTAATATCCAAGCAATTGCTAATAATAAAGCAACATCACCAATCCGGTTTCTAAGTGCGGTCAATATCCCAGCATTATAAGACTTTACATTTTGATAGTAAATAACCAAACAATAAGATACCAACCCTAACCCATCTCAACCTAATAGAATTCTAATTAAATTAGGACTAATAATTAATAACATTATTGACATTACAAATATTAAAACCAATAAAATAAATCGATTGATATTATAATCCCCTCTTATGTATTCCTCTCTATAATAAATTACAAGAGAAGAAATTAATAAAACAAAACTCATAAAAATTAGAGATATTCAATCAAATAAAAAAGTTATAACAATTCTCGTAGATTGTAATCTCAATACTTCTCACTCCAGAAACAAGGTAAATTCTTTAATTAATCTCAAAACTCCCAAAGTAAACAAACTCACTCTTGTTATCATTAAAAAAACAAAACTAATAAAACAAATCGATAAATTTCATAACATGGCTTAAAATAACTAATTATATCTTTGATACCACAAATCAATATTTTGATTAAACTACTTAAGCTAAATCCATAAAAGGGTGGGTTCGGCCTTTAAAATTAATAAATTTAAAGGTACTCAGTGTAAAAACAATAATAAATATTCACGGGTGTATCCTCCTACACATGAATATAACCCAGAATATAACTTTCCATGTTGTCTATAACTAAATAAATATAATGTATAAGCTGCACTAAAAAAAGACAACAAAGCCAATATCAATATTGTTACCCAAGACCAACCTACCAAACTATTTAATAAACTAATTTCTCCTAATAGGTTAAGAGTAGGAGGAGCAGCCATATTTGCTGAACTTAATAGAAATCACCATAAAGCTATGCTTGGTATAAAATTCAATAACCCCTTATTTACCACTAAACTTCGGCTCCCTAATCGCTCATACGAAATATTTGTTAAACAAAACAACCCAGAAGAACATAAACCATGGGCAATTATCAATGTAAACGCTCCACAAACACCCCAATAATTTAAAGTCAACAACCCGCCTAGTACTAAACCTATGTGAGCTACTGAAGAATAAGCTACCAAAGCCTTTAAATCCGTTTGTCGTAAACAAATAAATCTAACTAAACAACCTCCCACCAATCTAATCCCAATTCAAATAAAATTAAACTTTATTCCTAATATTCTTAATAAATTAAATACACGTAATAACCCGTAACCCCCTAATTTTAATAACACCCCTGCTAAAATTATAGACCCACTTACAGGAGCCTCCACATGAGCCTTAGGAAGCCAAAGATGTACTAAAAATATAGGTATTTTAACTAAAAAAGCAAAAATTATAGCTAAATAAAATAATCTTGCATTTCTTAATAAATCTCTTTTAACTAAAAAGGGTATAAATAAACTGTTCAAATTTTCATAAATATAAAAAATTCCTACTAATAAGGGCAAAGAAGCTAATAAAGTATAAAATAATAAATATATCCCCGCTTGTACCCGCTCTGGTTGATACCCTCAACCTAAAATCAAAAATAATGTAGGAATTAAAGAACCTTCAAAAAATAAATAAAATAAAAATAAATTACAAGATCTAAAAGTACAATAAAGTATAATCATTAAAAATAAAATTATAAACAAAAATAAATTTCTATAATAATTCGATTTTACCACTGATTGTCTTGCTATAATTATTAGACCACAAATCCAAAATCTTAAAAGAATTAATCCAAACGAAATAACATCACAACCTAGGAAATATCTAATTTGATAAAATAAATAAGGCACACCTCTTAAAATTATAAATATAAAAGCTAATAAATAAAAGCTTACATGAACCAAATGTCATCTAGAGTTAATAAAAAGTAAAGGGACCACTCCTAATAAACTAAATAAAACTTTTAACATTGTAAAACTCTAAAAGATTGAAAATAATCATTTCCATGTGTACGAATTATGGATACTAAAATAGACAGCCCAAGAGCACCCTCACATACCGCAAACGTTAAAAAGACCATGGTAAAGTACATCTCCAGCCCCATTCTAATCAAATATACAAACAATAAACTATAAATAGATAGAACGATAAATTCTAAACTTAACAATGTAGCCAATAAATGCTTCCGGTTGGAAATAAATACTAAAACCCCTATAAATATAACTAAAATTAACAACACTACCCATATTATTTTTAACATTAGTTTTAATAGTTTAAAATAAAACACTGGTCTTGTAAACCAGTAATGAGATACTTCTCTTAAAACTTCAGAGGTAGAGCTATTGCCCCATCTTTAGTCCCCAAAACTAATATTTTCATAAACTACCCTCTGTATTGACACCAATCATTTTATTATTTTCAACCTTTATAATAGGTTTAACCTTTATATCTATAAATCACCCTTTAGCTATAGGATTGATTCTTCTTGTCCAAACTCTTTTAATTGCCCTTATAACAGGCCTTTTGTCTCCTAGTTTTTGATTCTCATATATTCTATTCTTAGTATTCTTAGGAGGTATGTTAGTTCTTTTTATTTATGTTACAAGCCTTGCCTCTAACGAGATATTTTCTATTTCCTCTCAAGTTATAATCGGGGTTCTTTTATTTATTCTTATATTAATTATCTTTACTTTTATAAATGACCCTAATCTTTGGCTTCCTCCCACTATTTCAGACCAACTTCTGACTCACAATCTTTATTCTTACATAAACTTAGAAACCCTCTTACTAAAACTATATGCTGCTCCCTCATTTTATTTAACTTTACTACTTGTTATTTACTTATTTTTAACCCTTATTGCAGTAGTTACAGTCACCCAAATTTATGAAGGACCCCTTCGATCCAAAAACTAATGTTTAAACCTATACGCCTTCATCATCCTTTATTTAAAATCGCCAATAATGCCTTAGTGGATTTACCAGCCCCATCAAATATTTCTGCCTGGTGGAACTTCGGCTCCTTGCTTGGTTTATGTTTAATAATTCAAATCGCTACAGGACTCTTTCTCGCTATACACTATACTGCCCATATTGATCTTGCTTTTTCTAGTGTTGCTCATATTTGTCGAGATGTAAACTATGGTTGATTCCTACGTACACTTCACGCCAATGGAGCTTCATTCTTTTTTATTTGTATTTACCTCCATATTGGACGAGGAATATATTATGGATCCTACCAATTTATACATACCTGAATAGTAGGAGTTATTATTCTTTTTTTAGTTATAGGAACTGCTTTCATAGGTTATGTTCTCCCCTGAGGACAGATATCTTTTTGAGGGGCAACTGTAATTACTAATTTGCTTTCTGCCATCCCTTATCTAGGAACAGATTTAGTACAATGAGTTTGAGGAGGATTTGCAGTTGATAATGCTACCTTAACTCGTTTTTTTACCTTTCATTTTCTCCTTCCCTTCATTGTAGCAGCAGCCACAATAATCCATCTCCTATTCTTACACCAAACCGGTTCCAACAATCCATTAGGTGTAAACAGAGATGTAGATAAGATTCCCTTTCACCCCTATTTTACCTTCAAGGATGTATTTGGGTTTGTACTACTTTTAATAATCTTAACTTTATTAACCTTATTAGACCCGTACCTATTAGGAGACCCGGATAATTTTATCCCAGCAAACCCTTTAGTAACCCCCGTTCATATTCAACCGGAATGATATTTCTTATTTGCCTACGCAATCTTACGTTCAATTCCTAATAAGTTAGGAGGTGTAATCGCTTTAGTTCTTTCCATTGCTATTCTTTTTATTTTGCCTTTTGCGAACAAGAGCAACTTTCGAGGATTAGAATTTTACCCCCTCAATCAAATCCTTTTCTGATCTATAGTATCTATTGTATTCTTACTTACATGAATCGGAGCTCGCCCAGTAGAAGACCCTTATATTCTTATTGGACAAATTTTGACCGTAGTTTACTTTCTCTATTATCTATTAAATCCCTTACTTTTAAAGCTTTGAGATTCACTCCTTAGTTAGCCAATCAGTTATAAGGATAACTTGTGTTTTGAAAGCACACTTAAGAGGTTCGATTCCTCTACTGGCTTTACTTAAAAAGTTCAATTAAACACCAAGTCTTACTCTTAAAATCTTTAACCCCACAAAGAAAATTAAATAATTTAACGATAATGGTAAAAATCTCTTTCAAGCCAAAAACATTAATTTGTCATACCGAAACCGTGGTAATGTCCCACGAACCCAAATAAAAGCAAAAGATAAAAACACCAACTTCAAATAAAAATCAAAATTTATAACATTACAACCCAAGAAAATTACTCTAAACAATATTCTCATAAATAAAATTCTCGCGTATTCCGCCATAAAAATCAATGCAAATCCTCCACTTCTATACTCAACATTAAATCCTGATACTAATTCTGATTCCCCTTCCGCAAAATCGAAAGGAGTTCGGTTAGTTTCAGCTAAACAAGAAGCAAATCATGCTAAAGCCAAAGGAAAAGTAATAAACAAAAACCAACAGTAACTCTGATAAATCTCAAAATCTAATAAACAATAACTCCCCACCAAAAATACAAAAGATAATAAAATCAAAGCTAAGCTAACCTCATAAGAAATTGTCTGTGCAACTGCCCGTAACCCTCCTAACAAAGCATAATTAGAATTTGAAGCTCATCCCGCAATCATAACAGTATACACCCCCAAACTAGTACAGCATAAGAAAAATAGCAAACCTAACCCAAATCTATGGAGGCCTGTTAAATACGGCATAATCAATCATACTATCAACGCCAAAAACAAGCTAAAAATAGGAGAAATATAATAAGGTAAATAATTAGACAAAACAGGAAAAGTTTGCTCCTTAGTAAATAACTTAATAGCGTCAGCAAAAGGTTGAGGAATACCACAAAACCCTACCTTATTAGGTCCTTTTCGAATTTGAATATACCCTAACACTTTACGTTCCAATAAAGTAAGAAATGCAACCCCCACTAAAACACATACCACCAATAATAATCTACTCACTAAACCTAACAATAAATCCTTATAAAACATTTACTACCTGAAGTCTTCATCTCCATATAAGGATTCTAAATCCATTGCACTTATCTGCCAAAGTAGTTGTTATTATGATTCACTTCTAAAGAATATCTTAAATATTTGGTCCTTTCGTACTAAAATACTTTCTTTAATTGAGGATAGAAACCGACCTGGCTTACGCCGGTCTGAACTCAGATCATGTAAGGATTTAAAGGTCGAACAGACCTAAAATTTGAGCTGCTACACCCAAAATTACCCTTAGTCCAACATCGAGGTCGCAACCCTTTTTGTCGATTAGAACTCTCAAAAAAGATTACGCTGTTATCCCTAAGGTAACTTAGTCTTATAATCATCAACAATGGATCAACTATTCACTCATCAGTGTTCTATTTAAAAAGAGTTTTATTTATCTTCCCGTCACCCCAACGAAACATTTGCCTTAAAAATTTAAAACCTACCCAAACAAAATAATTAAATTAAATGTAAAGATCTATAGGGTCTTCTCGTCCTCCAACTTTATTTCAGCCTTTTGACTGAAAAGTTAAATTCTAAATCATTTCAGTGAGACAGCTAGTACCTCGTCCAACCCTTCATTCCAGCCTTTAATTAGAAGACTAATGATTATGCTACCTTTGCACGGTCAAAATACCGCGGCCCTTTAAATCTTCAGTGGGCAGGTTAGACCTTCTATATCTCCAGAAAGCCATGTTTTTGATAAACAGGCGAGCACTATTTTTGCCGAGTTCCTTACTAAAATTAAACTTTTATTTAAATTTTATACTTATTTTATCATTATACCTCATTCCTTAAATTCTAAATGATTCTTCAATAAATTAATTAAACCCTTAAAAATTCTTTCTTAGGAAATTTAAACTATAACATCCTTTAATCGTTAGCTAATTTTAAGCCTACCTAAATTATCCCTCATTATTGGTTTTAAAAATAACTTGAAGCTTATCCCCCAAATTATTAGGATATTTTCAAATACTTAAGAAAAATTCCCAAAATTCGTTTTATCCCTGAATTAAATTCATTTCTTGAAAAACTAGAAATCACAAAGAACGACTAACATTTCATTACTACAAAGATATGTCAAATAAATTTGCTACTTTACCTAATTTATCCAAGTAGCTCTCCTTGTATCGAGATTTTAGTTTTCACTCATTAATTAAATAAACCCTGATACAAAAGGTACAACCCTTCGTCTACTTCCCTTACAAACAATTTTCAATTATTTCATTCTTCCTTCACAGTACTACCTTTAACGCTTTCACAATTTCATCTTTACCCAATACAAAACTTTTTCTTTCCTATTGATTTATATATTCCATTCTTATTTCCTAACCTTTAACGCTTAATTAACTTTCAAAATATATTGAATTGCACAACTTCCCCTTGGTGTAAACAAGACGCTTAACTAATCAAGCTCTACTTTGACTTTCTAGAAGCACCTTCCGGTACACCTACTTTGTTACGACTTATCTCGCCTTAATAAACGAGAGCGACGGGCGATGTGTGCTTGTTTTAGAGCCTATTTCAAAAAAACTCTATAGCCTTCATTACATTCAAATCCACCTTCCATTAAATATTTCAACCTAATATCCATTTAGGTACCCTCCTATTGTAACCCATCTCCCCTTAAACATAAGCTGCACCTTGACCTGACATAACTCTCAATTAAGGTATTGGAGGATATTCTCTAGAATCACTCTTTTGACGGCGGTATACAAGCTGACTACCAATCCAAGTTAAGTAATCGTGGATTATCGATTACGGGACAGGTTCCTCTGAACGGACTAAAACACCGCCAAATTCTTTGAGTTTCAAGCCTTTAACTATTACTACTCAGGTTCTTTTCCTTAACGTTTAGAATAATAGGGTATCTAATCCTAGTTTCTCTCCTAAATTTCATAACTTCACCAAATCTCTTTTCGATTAATTGGATCTTTAAAATTTCACCTAATAAAAATCCAAGTCTAATCTATTTACAACTAATTACAAACCAATAAAATTTCCTTGCCCCTTTCGTGTAACCGCGGCGGCTGGCACGAATTTTGCCGGGACTAAGTAGATTACTAAATCTAGATTTCTCTAAACCCTAATACAAAACACTGCGATTAACAACTCCTTCAAAACCCTTTAGACTCTTCAAACATCGCGGAAAACCTCACATGTGAAACAACAAACCAGGAAATTCTTTAGCTAGAATAAAACTTTAATGTCAGGACGAGAAACTGCGGGTCAGGGTTTTTTAAATTTACAACATTACCCCTTAAATTAATTCCCATAAACAATAATCCAGATGGATTCTAAGGTAGGAATAAACCCCATAAACAATATATGAGACATACTCTAGTAGAAGAAGACCCCAGAGGAGAGCCTTCTTAGAGGTTTTTTTTACCTTAAGCTCTAAGAAGGATTAATATATCTATTTATTTATATATAACCTTTATCCTATTCCTTAGATCTCTATACCACTCTGAGATCTAAGGAAGCTTAAATTAATTATTAAAAGAGCGATATATTGTATTTTACTATTAGATTATAAGGGCGCGGGGCGGGGAGGGAGGGGTAGTGGTGGATTCTCTAGGACCTACCTAATCGACTCCTCTTGCGGCTCCATTGCTGATACTCCTAACAGCAACTGCCACTTAGGGCGGGGAGGGGGAGGGTGGATTCTCTAGGACCTACCTAATCGACTCCTCTTGCGGCCCCATTGCCGATACTCCTAACAGCAACTGCCACTTAGGGCGGGGAGGGGGAGGGTGGATTCTCTAGGACCTACCTAATCGACTCCTCTTGCGGCCCCATTGCCGATACTCCTAACAGCAACTATAAGCATTTTCCCCTCTTGTCTTCTTAAAAAGAGGGGAA